CAAACTGTTTCTTTTTGAGAACCAAAAAAACTTGTGCCAAAATAACAGATGCGAAGAAGAACAAAAGGCCTTGGACGCGCAATGGATCCTGAAGCACTATTTCTGCATCTCCCTGACCAAACCCGCCCACATTAGGATTGCTTGTTAATGGTTGATCAAGCTTGATCGATTCCCCCTCTGAAACAAGAAGTTCTGGCCCAGGAGGTATAATATCAATCACTTGGCGTCCATCCGACGCATCGACGATGGATATTTCATATCCCCCCTTTTCTTTACGTAGTATTTTTTTTACTATGCCTGTTGACGTAGCATTATAAACCGTATTGTTACTCTTGCTACCATCAGGATAGATTTGTCCCCTTCCTCGGTTTCCCCCTACATATATGGGATATTTTAAGAAATGAACGTCTTTTTTCGTAGCGGGATCGGGGGAAAGAATGGGAAAGACAATTTCACTATATTTCTTACCGGGAACAGGGCCTATCACAAGAATATTTTTTTTATTGGGACGATAACTCTGAAAAGATAGATTTCCTATCTTTTCTTTCAACTCAGGAGAAATACGGTCGGGCGGCGCTAATTCAAATCCCTCGGGCAAAATAAGAACAGCGCCTACATTCAACCCTCCCTTTTTCCCATTAGCAAGAACTTGTTTCAGCTGCATATCATAAGGGATTCGAAGAACTGCCTCAAATACAGTATCGGGAAGCACAGCTTGTGGAACTTCAATATCCACGGGCTTATTAGCTAAATGACAATTAGCACATACAATTCGTCCAGTTGCTTCCCGCGGGTTTTCATAACCCTGTTGCGCAAAAATGGGATATGCATTTGAAATGGATGTCCGAGTTATTACGTATATCATGATCGATACAGAAATCGATCGAATCATCTGTTCCTTTAACCAAGAAAAAGTATTTCTATTTTCCATGTCCAATCGCGGATCCCGGAATTTCTACAATAAATTAGATAGGTAGCTAACCTAATCTAGTTCCCTATACACGAGTCTGTTGTCATTCTACTGCAATAGTTGTACTGGAATGATGAATACCTTGAGCAGGTAGAAATAGAAAGAATTTTGCTAAAAAGGAAAGCGCTTTCCTTCTAAAGGAAGAAAGACGCGAATTTGATTAATATTAAGAAATCCAATGAGTGAGTTTATGCTTCACTAATTGAATAATAAATTACTACAAGCGAAGGAGATAGACGGTTTAAACAAAAAAAGACCCAAAATTTCAAAAACGTGTCTAGAATCACGGGAAAACTACAAACAAAAATAGTGAAAATTTGCTCGTTAGGAGCCCATCCAAGATCGTTGTAGACCCAACGAATTAGTAGTTCCCAACCGCGGGTGGAGTGAAATCCAACAAAAAAATCTGTGACTAAAAGAATAAAAAAAGCTTTTGTTGAGTCATTTAAGTTATAGAAGAATTCCTGAACCCAAGAATTCAAAATGACAAGTTCCTCTTTACCCAGAAAAAAAGAACCACTTAGAATAGCCAAACAGATTAGATTCGTCGAGAAATGCAAAATTATATGGAGATGATCCTCATTATCTATTTCGGCCAATCTTATTATTTCCTTGTGTATTCCTATAGGAGGTTTTTGTACATGTGTCTTCGGTTTCTCTTTTATCATTTCGTCCAAGAAAAAAAGTTCTTCTAATTCTATAAATCCTTCTAGAATCCTTTTCTCTTGAATATCAGTTAAGAGAGTTTCGGATTGCCTGGTATTCCACCAATTCTTAATCCAAAGTTCCAGACATTTGTTAAAAGAGAAAGAAACTACCCAGGGTAAAAGTACGATAAATACAAGATATAGGAAAGAAGGCAATGCTTTCTTTTTTTTCATTTTTGATCTGTAAATTGAGTTGTTAATGAATCCACTTCATTCGCTGACTCTATTTCATTCGCTGACTCTATATGATAGTTCTTTTCTTTGAAGCAAAACAAAAATTCTATAACAAGGTTTGAGACCTTGTGTTTGTATCTATTTCTCTTTTTGTATATTAGTGGAATTTCTTTCTATTGGGTTCTTTCTTAGATCTAAATTATGCCATATATCTCGCTTGGACAAAACAAATTAGAAGCAATTTTCTCTTATCCGAGTTTGTTCCTTCCTTTAGATAAATACTTGGGAATCCCCTTACAATTGAAAAAAAATTGCAATTGGCACTCAAAAAACTTCAATTGGTACGCGCAAGAAATAGGCTAATTCGGCAGCTTTTTGTTCAATTTCTCGTGGAGTAAAAAACTTCTCATCAGTACGAGTCAAGGGAATGACCCCATGGCCCCGGATTTCCATATAAAGGATACGACGAGGATAAAGACCCTCTTTAACCTGAATTCTAAGTGATTGGATATCCCGCACAAGGAATCGAAAGAAGACGCGACGTTTTATTCCAGGGAATCCCCAACGAAAAATGTACACTATTCCCTCTTTTCTATCGAATCGGTCATAACCACTTCCTACATTCCACAAAATAGTGCACCACAAATAGGAGCTAATGAATAGGCCCGCGATTCCGTAGAAAGACATCACGATCCCCTGTGGAAAAAAAAGAATTTGTTGAGATGGAAATACGGATATCATATTCTTACCAAGATAACTGGAAGCCCCAACCGTTAAGAATCCCAATGAACCTAGAAAAAGAATAGAGGCCCAGAAAAAATTACCTCTTTTTCGAGAACCTTTTAGGAGTTCTATCCATATGTGTTCTGATCGCCAATTCATATTAGATATACTAAATCCAACAGCGGTTAATTGAAATTGAGAGAATAAGCTAAATGATTTTGACTTTACTTTTTTTGATTCTGAAATCACCTTCAGCAGCTAGTACTCCTGTGAAAAAAATTGGTTAGATACATTGATTTTCTATTCAAAAAAAAAATTCGTGGACCCACTTCACTATACTCGGCTACATATATGCATGCATTTATGCTTGTAGCCTATCTGCATCCATAGACGTTTTTCATTTGTGTGTATAAAGAGCTACGTACCCTATTATATTACTTACACTAAAAAATATCTGTATTATGATCCTGAAAATACATTGAGAAAATTTTGCCCCACCCATTCTAGACAATTTTATTTTCCTGCAGATAAAGAAATAAAAAAGCCATTCCAAATGCCGGCAATACTAAGCCTGTTAAAGGCACGAAAATAGAGGGAAAATCCGTCATAGAATAGATGTCTCAATTCAAATTTACTATTTCTATCTATTCGAAATATATCTTAAGATTCTTAAGATATAATAAAGTATATCTATTATAAGGAATATTGACTATTGTATTTTTTAGTTTGAAAAAAAAAATGAATGGAATGAATAATAAGAAAATTGCAAAAAAGGGGAACTAATTAAAAAATTTAGATTTTGCTTTTCCCACTCTCATGACCTTTCTATCCTTCTAATCAAACTTAAAATTGGATTCAAAAGAAAGCAATTGTGAAAATGAAAGAAATACCTTTTTCAGAATACCCTTTAATTTCATTCATTAAATTTAATGAAAAAGTAGAAGTGGAATAGAATAGCCCGGTTGAAGGGTAATGATCATACGTCTGTAATCCATTGTATGTCCCAGAATAGGTCCCATTCTTCTACCCTTTCCGGGTAGTCGATGGCTATTCACAGCTACTACCTTAACACCAAAGAAGAGTTCGACCCAATGCTTTATTTCTGTCTTAGTGAATCCCGATTCGACATTAGAAGTATATTGATTCTTTCCCAATAAACGAAGGCTCTTTTCTGTAAATACTGCGTATTTGATTCCATTATCGTATGATAATACTCTATTTTTCTTTTTATTTGTTTATTGTATTATACCTTTCTATATTCTAGATATATAGAATAAAAGAATCTCGATTTGTCAAGTTTCATAATCATATCAAGATCTATTTAAATTCGGCTCAATCTTTTTTTTAGAAAAAAAGATTGAGCCGAATTTAATTGCAATCAATTAGAAGAATAAGGAAGAATTACTGCATTTCGTAACTGAATTTTTTCTTTCTATTTCGCTTCTTTTTTGTTTAAACCTTCTTTATATCTACTTAATCGATGGTATCTACCGGCGCGAAGTCGAATGTGATCGCCTTCCATACTTCACAAGCTGCGGCTAGTTCAGGACTCCATTTGCAAGCTTGTCGGATAATTTCATTACCTTCACGAGCAAGATCGCGCCCTTCGTTACGAGCTTGTACACAAGCTTCTAAAGCCACCCGATTAGCTGCTGCACCAGGTGCATTCCCCCAAGGGTGTCCTAAAGTTCCTCCACCAAATTGTAATACGGAATCGTCTCCAAAGATTTCGGTCAGAGCTGGCATATGCCAAACATGAATACCCCCTGAAGCAACCGGTATAACACCTGGCATGGATACCCAATCCTGAGTGAAAAAGATACCGCGAGCACGATCCTTTTCAATAAAATCATCGCGCAATAGATCAACAAAACCTAAAGTCATTTCGCGTTCCCCTTCTAACTTACCTACTACTGTACCGGAGTGGATATGATCTCCCCCAGACATACGCAATGCTTTAGCTAATACACGGAAATGCATACCATGATTTTTCTGTCTATCAATAACTGCATGCATTGCTCGGTGAATGTGAAGAAGTAGGCCGTTGTCGCGGCAATAATGAGCCAAACTAGTATTTGCGGTGAATCCTCCGGTTAAGTAGTCATGCATTACAATAGGAACCCCTAATTCCCTCGCAAATACAGCTCTCTTAATCATTTCTTCGCATGTAGCTGCAGTCGCATTTAAGTAATGCCCCTTGATTTCACCGGTTTCGGCCTGTGCTTTATAAATAGCTTCGGCACAAAAGACAAAACGGTCTCTCCAGCGCATAAATGGTTGTGAGTTTACGTTTTCATCATCTTTGGTAAAATCAAGTCCACCGCGTAGACACTCATAACACGCTCTACCGTAATTTTTCGCGGATAATCCCAATTTGGGTTTAATAGTACATCCCAATAAAGGACGACCATACTTGTTCAACTTATCCCTTTCAACTTGGATACCATGAGGCGGGCCTTGGAATGTTTTTGAATAAGCAGGAGGAATTCGTAGATCCTCCAAACGTAGAGCACGTAGGGCTTTGAAACCAAATACGTTACCCACAATGGAAGTAAACATGTTAGTAACAGAACCCTCTTCAAATAGGTCTAATGGATAAGCTACATAACAGATATATTGACTTTCCTCCCCAGGAACGGGCTCGATGTGATAGCATCGTCCTTTGTAACGATCAAGACTGGTAAGTCCATCAGTCCAAACAGTTGTCCATGTACCAGTAGAAGATTCCGCAGCTACTGCAGCCCCTGCTTCTTCAGGCGGAACCCCGGGCTGAGGAGTTACTCGGAATGCTGCCAAGATATCAGTATCCTTGGTTTCGTACTCCGGGGTGTAATAAGTCAATTTATAATCCTTAACACCGGCTTTAAATCCAACACTTGCTTTAGTTTCTGTTTGTGGTGACATAAGTCCCTCCCTACAACTCATGAATTAAGAATTCTCGCAACGACAGGGTCTACTCGATATGCATTAGGCATAAATCAAACCTTTGCAAAAATCTTAATTTAAAAAGAAGGATATTCAATTAATATTAACTGATTAAATAAAAAAGAGAGTATGCTTAAGTTAATGAATATGGTTCATTCATATATAAAGGGTACACCCTGTGTACCTTCTATCTTATAGTAATTCTACTATAAGAATTCAATAAGAATTGATTTGTTATTGTGCTAAGTTAACATGGTTCGTTATTAAACCATGGATTTGATTCACCAAATCCATCATTATTGTATACTTTTTGATAGATATAGCGCAACCCAAACCAATCCCTAATCTTATTTTACAATTTTAGAAGTTCTTAAGTTGACAGCAATCTATGCTTCACAGTAGTATATATTTTATATATCGAAGTCCTAGATAGGAAAGTAGAGTAGGCACAGATCCTTCACAAAAGATGAAATGTATATAAAAAAAAGATTGATTGAACTTTCCAACGGACTCATTCCATGAGTAAACGATTGAATGGGATTCGCTTGGGCAACGAAATCAAGTACTAGTCCCCTTTTCTTTATTTTTTGAATTAACTAATTAATTTCCTTTTGACTTTTGGATTTTTGGATATTTTTTTTTGATTTGATTTGGCATTATTCAACAAAAAAAAAAGAAAAATTTCTTTTTTTTTTTTTTGACAATTATGTGATAATTATGAAAACCAATCCTACTACTTCGCGTCCCGGGGTTTCTACAATTGAAGAAAAAAGCGCAGGGCGTGTTGATCAAATTATCGGACCTGTGCTGGATATCACTTTTCCTCCGGGCAAGTTGCCTTATATTTATAACGCTTTGATAGTCAAGAGTCGAGACACTGCTGATAAGCAAATTAATGTGACTTGTGAGGTACAACAATTATTAGGAAATAATCGAGTTAGAGCTGTAGCTATGAGTGCTACAGACGGGTTGATGAGAGGAATGGAAGTGATTGACACGGGAGCTCCTCTCAGTGTTCCAGTCGGTGGAACTACTCTCGGACGAATTTTTAACGTTCTTGGGGAGCCTATTGACAATTTAGGTCCTGTAGATACTAGTGCAACATTCCCTATTCACAGATCCGCGCCTGCCTTTATCGAGTTAGATACGAAATTATCTATCTTTGAAACAGGTATTAAGGTGGTCGATCTTTTAGCTCCTTATCGGCGTGGAGGAAAAATCGGACTATTTGGAGGGGCCGGAGTAGGTAAAACAGTACTCATCATGGAATTAATCAATAACATTGCTAAAGCTCACGGGGGCGTATCCGTATTTGGCGGAGTCGGGGAACGGACTCGTGAAGGAAATGATCTTTATATGGAAATGAAGGAATCCGGAGTAATTAATGAAAAAAATATTGAGGAATCAAAAGTAGCTCTAGTCTATGGCCAAATGAATGAACCGCCGGGAGCTCGTATGAGAGTTGGTTTAACTGCCCTAACTATGGCAGAATATTTCCGAGATGTTAATAAGCAAGACGTGCTTTTATTCATCGACAATATCTTTCGTTTTGTTCAAGCAGGATCGGAAGTATCCGCCTTATTAGGGCGAATGCCCTCCGCAGTGGGTTATCAACCTACCCTTAGTACAGAAATGGGTTCTTTGCAAGAAAGAATTACTTCTACCAAAAAGGGATCTATAACTTCGATCCAAGCAGTTTATGTACCTGCGGACGATTTGACTGACCCTGCCCCTGCCACAACATTTGCACATTTGGACGCTACTACTGTACTTTCCAGAGGATTAGCTTCCAAGGGTATTTATCCCGCAGTAGATCCTTTAGATTCAACCTCAACTATGTTACAGCCTCGGATCGTTGGCAACGAACATTATGAAACTGCGCAAAGAGTTAAGGAAACTTTACAACGTTACAAAGAGCTTCAGGACATTATCGCAATTCTTGGGTTGGATGAACTATCGGAGGAGGATCGTTTAACTGTAGCAAGAGCACGAAAAATTGAGCGGTTCTTATCACAACCGTTCTTTGTGGCAGAAGTTTTTACCGGTTCTCCAGGAAAGTATGTTGGTCTTGCAGAAACAATTAGGGGATTTCAACTAATCCTTTCCGGAGAATTAGATGGCCTACCCGAACAGGCTTTTTATTTGGTGGGAAACATCGATGAAGCTAGCACGAAAGCTATAAAATTAGAAGAGGAGAGCGAATTGAAGAAATGAAATTAAATCTTTATGTACTGACTCCTAAACGAATTATTTGGGATTGTGAAGTGAAAGAAATCATTTTATCTACTAATAGTGGGCAAATTGGTGTATTACCAAACCACGCCCCCATTAACACAGCTGTAGATATGGGTCCTTTGAGAATACGCCTCCTCAACGACCAATGGTTAACAGCGGTTCTGTGGAGCGGTTTTGCGAGAATAGTTAATAATGAGATCATTATTTTAGGGAATGATGCAGAACTGGGTAGTGACATTGATGCAGAAGAAGCTCAAGAGGCACTTGAAATAGCCGAAGCTAACTTGAGTAAAGCTGAGGGTACGAAAGAATTGGTTCAAGCGAAGTTAGCTCTCAGACGAGCTAGGATACGAGTCGAGGCTGTCAATTGGATTCCCCCATCCAATTGAAGACAACCCAAACCAAAGGTTTCATTGATACAAAGAAAAAGTAAAGAGGGGTAGAAAAAGTTATTAGATAGCGAAGCCAAGTAAGTCCAATGCTATCTAAGAATTTTTCTACCTACCTACTATTGGATTTGAACCAATGACTCCCGCCGTATGAAAGCAGTACTCTAACCACTGAGTTAAGTAGGCAATTTATCACCATAAAAGAATCCACATTACTTCGATCGATTATAGATCGAATCCTTTTTATAAGCAATACCGATCCGTTATTGGTATGTTATTTATGGGTATGTTATTATGTTATATAGTAAACAAATCAAAGCGATATCCTCCAGCATTAGAGAATATTCATCTTGACAAGAAATTCTATATATGTTAAGATATTTCTGATAAGGGCTATAGCTCAGTTCGGTAGAGCAACTCGCTTACACGTGCGCCAATGCTTTTCAAGGGAACTTATTATGCAATGAACATAACAGATCTTATTGCAAAATCAATGTCTTACTTCATGGATTCGAGAGAATAGGAGAACAGTAGCCTGACAAACAGTCGGTTCAGTCCGATTCAGGTGCCAATTCAGGTGCCTAATCAAATAGAACCCTATTGATTTGCTAGTTGATAAGGTGAATATCCAACCCACTCAATGCTAGGCGTAATGAGGATAAGGGCCTCCAAAAAACTTCTTTTCGTTCTATGAACTTTAAGGTGTATGAAGTCTCATAGTCAACTCTTGCGGCGGAACGATAGAGACTCCATTTCACTTAGGTTGATTTCATTTAAGCCCGAGGCATACCTAAGTCAAGGCAATCCTCCTTTGAAACACTTTGGTATTGCTCCTAGATCGATGATAATACAAATAATCAATCAGAGCACAGGGAGCCATCTTATTATCTTTCCGTAAAGAAAAACTATGGTAGATTAACTGATCTTTACATCACATCCAGTTGATGAAAGAGCCCAATGCAGAAAAATGCATGTTGGGTCTTTGAAACAGTTCGAATCATTTCGATAATAATCCGTTTGATCTGTTTTACCGAGAAGGTCTACGGTTCGAATCCGTATAGCCCTAATATATATGTCTTTTTTTAGATTTTAGGATGGATATCCAATGTTTATTTTAGTATAATTTGCTTTTCTTTATTAGTACTTGTTTATAGACTCGACGGTCATTTGCCCCATAGAATAGAGATAAAAGCTTTACCATAGGCTCATTCATCGAAAATCATAGAGACAAGAAAAGAAAAAAGAATTTCTATCAAATCAATAGAAGGAAGGATCTCTTACCTGATTTGAATTCCATCCTCCTTCAACTAGGATATGCTCTAAGTCCCTAGACTTTCCTAGAATGACTCCAATGAGTTTCTCCATTTTGTGAATTCCTATTTTGTTTGAAGTATATTAATATTAGATAAAAATATACATTATCTAAATGGATACACTTTAATTTTAATTTACTTTAATTTAAATAGTAAATAGAAAAAAAAAAGAAAGAAAAAATAAAAAAACTGGATATTTTGTTTCATAATTCTGAAATAGTGTTCTTTTTTTTAGTATTCTTCCTCATTAGGCTGCATACATTAGTCATCCTATTAGATTCTAATCGAATTAATTAATAGTAAGTATTTTCTTTTTTATTTAATAGTCTCTGACTATCCTTAAATAAAGGATAGAGCCATTGTTTTTTCTAGAGATTCTAGGGAAAGCAAAACAAAGTGAAGCGGAAGAGTTTTCTTTGTATAAGAATTAGGTCTATACCATATCTAAATAGAAAGGAAATCCAAAAGAAAGGGAGTTGGGATTCCATTGGATGAATCCTTAAGGAAGATATGCCACAAAAGAAGCAATAAAGTAAGCGCCCTTTCTCTTTGGTTTGAACAAAA